AGTAATTGTAGGAATGAAATCTTGATAAAATTCGAATATGAAAATACGTATTTTTCCTATTTATATATATAGGATTAAACAAAGGGATTCGCAAATAAAAGCGCTAATGCTACAACCAGTCCATAAATTGTTAAAGCTTCCATAAAAGCCAGACTAAGCAATAAAGTACCTCGTATTTTTCCCTCCGCCTCGGGCTGTCTCGCTATACCTTCTACAGCTTGGCCCGCAGCAGTACCTTGACCGACCCCAGGTCCAATAGAAGCAAGCCCGACAGCCAACCCAGCAGCAATAACGGAAGCGGCAGAAATCAGTGGATTCATGATAAGTTCCTCGCACTAAAATAAAGAAATGGTTAATGATACAATCATCCAATGAATTATGACTTAATTACTAAGATTCGGCCAGCAGAAGTAACTAAGAACTCCGAATTGAAGTAATAATATTATTGAATCGTCCGAACTACTTCGATAGCTCTTTTTTAGTTCCTATCCGCAGGATTTTTGTGAATCCATACGACTTTTCTTGTTCTTCTATTTCTTTTTTTTTTCAACCATTCTTTGAATTCTTCGTTCTTTTTCTTGATTTCATCTCTTTATTCATTCTATTCACAGTCAAAGACGATAGGGAAGAAGTACTTCAACTGGCATCCCTATCTAAATTCACAGTAGTGGGGCAGATTAGATATATCTTTCGTTCATATATAACTAGTCAATATCTAATATCACATATACATGTGTTTATTCAATAACGTAAACCAACTATTAGTATCTTAGATTCAATCGTATTCTAGAATCATTCTTCGAAACATTCCCAAGAAGTGCCTAATAGTCATTAGATTACATATACCTAATTTGACCCCCCTCCTCCTAACCAATTCATTTTTTATGAGTCTCACTTTTTGTAAATTATTTTCTTCCTTTTTTTATCATTATCCCGAATATTATTATCATTATTCCACATGGATATAATCTAAATGTACGAATTCATTAGTCAGAATAATTGCAGCGAACTATCAGTATTTGATCGATCGAAGTTCATTCAATTCTAATATTTATTAAATATTAGAAATATTAGAATTGAATGAACAAAACAAAAACAATAGAAAGCGAATATTCATTGGGAGGGTATGATATAAATGAGCCAAACAGGAATTTTAGGAAAAAGATCGTTTCGATCTCTTTCCTTTTTTTTTTATAATTCCCTAATATCGTAATCTTTTTTGCTATTACTCTAGATCGTATATACCGATACCGTATTTGTATATTTATGTTTCCTAAGTAGATTCTTTTGAATTACGCATACGTTGCCTTAATCTAAGCTAAGAAAAAAAACGATTTCGAAAACGAGTCAATGATGACCCTCCATGGATTCGCCTATATAAGCCGCAGCTAAAGTTGCAAAAATAAGAGCTTGAATACCGCTTGTAAATAATCCAAGGAACATGACGGGTATAGGAACCACTAAAGGTACTAAAGAAACAAGAACAACAACTACTAATTCATCGGCTAATATATTCCCGAAAAGTCGAAAACTAAGTGATAAAGGTTTTGTGAAATCTTCTAATATGTTAATGGGTAAAAGGATTGGAGTTGGTTGAATATATTTTCTGAAATACCCTAATCCTTTTTTGGTAAGACCCGCATAGAAATATGCTACTGACGTGAGTAAAGCTAAAGCAACAGTAGTATTTATATCATTCGTGGGTGCGGCTAGCTCCCCCTGAGGTAACTGTATGATTTTCCAGGGCAAAAGAGCCCCTGACCAATTAGAAACAAAAATAAATAGAAACATAGTCCCAATAAAGGGAACCCACGGACCATATTCTTCTCCAATCTGAGTTTTGCTCACGTCTCGAATGAATTCAAGAACATATTCGAAGAAATTTTGACCGTCAGTCGGAATGGTTTGTGGATTCCGAACCGCTATAAGGGCTGAGCCTAATAAGATAGCAATTACAACCCAAGAAGTAATAAGTACTTGAGCATGGACTTGGAAACCCCCTATTTGCCAATAGAAATGCTGGCCTACTTCCACACCAGATATATCGTATAACCCTTTTAGTGTGTTGATGGAACATGATATAACATGCATATTGCCCTCTGACAGAAATAGAACTTTAAAAGGAATTATTTTGATTCAACCATCTCCTTTTCAACTTTCCTACTTGAATTGTCTATTTTGCATACCAACTAATCACATAATATATCCAATCATTTTTATCTCTTTTGTGTGATTCAGGAATAGTAACCGATTCCATAATGGAGTTCCAAAAATAATTTATCTGATTATTATTTATCTTATTATTAATCAAGGATTTCGTATATAGCTAGAACGACCCTCACAAATTGCGAATACTAATTTGTTAAGAATTAATCGGATTGAAGCTATAGCGTCATCATTTGCTGGAATCGAAATATCTGCGAGATCGGGGTCACAATTTGTATCTATTAAACAAATCGTTGGAATTCCCAAAGTGATACATTCTCGAAGAGCCGTATAT